GCAGAGGCCCAAGAAACCACCCGACCTCGTACATCTGTAACAGTCACAATGGTATTGTTGAAACTTGCTTGAACATGAATAATGCCCTTTGGTATTTTACGCGTACTTTTACGTAAACTAATACGTCTATTACTACGTGAACCAATTCTTGGTATAGGTTTTGCCATATTTTATCATCTCATAAATATGAGTCAGAGATCTATGGATATATCCATTTCATGTCAAAACAAATCCTTTCATTTTGTTATTTGTCAATTGATTCTTTTCGCTCTTTTACTTTGAGTAGGAGGATTATCCTTGTCGTTGTTTATGTTTCGGGTTGGAACAAATTACTATAATTCGTCCCCTTCTGCGGATCAGCCGACATTTTTCACAAATTTTACGAACAGAGGCTCTTATTTTCATATCTGTCATTCCTTATTCTAATTCCGAATCTATTTATTGGAAGAAATTAAGTGTCTTTAAATTTGGAACCTCGAATTGGATTCCGGAATGCTGAAGTTTAAAAATCGTTTAATCAGTTGAATCCTTGTTGCGAAGTCTATAAATTATCCGTCCTCTAGTTGAATCATAACGGCTTACTTCAATTTTAACTCGATCCCCCGGGAGGATCCGTATAAAACTACGTCGTATCCTTCCTGAAACATAACCTAGAATCAGATCGTCATTATCTAAACGAACCCGGAACATACCATTAGGAAGTGATTCAGTAATCAAACCTTCATGAATCCATTTTTGTTCTTTCATTCCAGGTAAAACCCCCTTAAAGTATTAACTAATGGAGGAGTAGCGCTATTCGACAAGCCATTCTTTTTCTTTTTTTCACAACTAAGAAGTTTTGGATCCAATTCGGATATTAATATTAGAAGGATTACCATATATAACATAAAATTTCTCCGCCAATTCCTTCTAATCGAGCCTCTCGGTCTGTCATTATACCTCGAGAAGTAGACAGAATTACAATTCCCATTCCGCCTAAAATTCGAGGAATTCGTTGATAATTAGAATAGATTCGGAGACCAGGCCGACTTACTCTTTTTAAATTTAAAAGATTTCTACAAGGTCCTTTACGATTTCTTCTATGTCGCAGAGTTAAAACAAAAAAATAGTTGTGTTTTTCCTGATGTTTTCTTGCGTTTTCGATAAAACCTTCTCGTAAAAGTATTTTAACAATATTTTCGGTCATGTTAGTATATGCTATTCGAACTGTTCCTTTTCTATTCATGTCAGCATTTCGTATAGAGGTTATTATATCAGCAATAGTGTCCCTACCCATGATGAATTCCAATTAGTTATGCTTTTATATAATCAACATGCTTTTATTAGTTTATTATTTATTTGAATTTAATTATTACTAAAAATTAAAGGGATATACGTGATACATAATCTACTAAAGGAAATTGAATTGATTTTCTTTTTATTCAAATATCCTATTCTAACTATACTATAGTATAGTAGTATAGTTGTTTTTTTATAATACTTCTGGGGCTAATGAAACTATTTTAGTAAAATTTAACTGTCTCAACTCTCGAGCGATGGCGCCAAAAACTCGAGTTCCTTTTGGATTTCCTTCGTTATCAATGATAACTGCAGCATTGTCATCATATCGTATTATCATACCATTATCCCGTTTGAGTTCTTTACGGGTACGTACAATTACAGCTCTGATCACTTCTGATCTTTCTAAGGGCATATTTGGAATTGCTTCTTTTATCACAGCAACAATAACGTCACCAATATGAGCATATCGACGATTGCTAGTTCCTATGATTCGAATACACATCAATTCTCTAGCCCCGCTGTTGTCTGCTACATTCAAATGGGTCTGAGGTTGAATCATATCATTTTTTATCTTTTAATGCAAAGGGCGAAAAAAAGAAATATTGTTTGTCCAAAACCAAAAACATCTGCGGTTGTTTTTTTATCCTAAAAATAAATTTCCTTTGATTTTATATTCCTATTCTGAAATAATGAATTGAGTTCGTATAGGCATTTTTGATGCCGCTATTGAGATAGCCTTTCTGGCTATATTTTCTGTTACTCCGCTTATTTCATAAAGTATTCGACCTGGTTTTACAACAGCTACCCAATATTCGGGGGATCCTTTGCCCGAACCCATACGTGTTTCTGCAGGTCTTACTGTAACTGGTTTGTCTGGAAATATACGTACCCATATTTTTCCACCACGACGTGCATTTCGTGTCATTGCTCGTCGTCCAGCTTCTATTTGTCTAGATGTGATCCAAGCAGGTTCAAGTGCCTGAAGAGCATATCTACCGAAACAAATATGATTACCTCGATAGGATGTTCCCTTCATTCTTCCTCTATGTTGTTTACGGAATCTGGTTCTTTTGGGGTTATAGTTGATGGTTTTTTCCACATTCCATCTCTACTACAGAACCGGACATGAGAGTTTCTTCTCATCCGGCTCCTCGCGAATGATTCAATTCAAAGAATCTTATATGAAAATATATATGGATCTCATAATAGACTTAATCAA